AATTCGATTGGTTGATACGAGTAGAATTTCTGTTACGATAAATTGATGAAACAATTGCTGGTCCAATCGCCGCTTCAGCCGCTGCAATAGCTATAACAAAAATGGAGAAAATGTCTCCTCTTAATTGACGACTATCAAAAAAATCGCAAAATGTTACGAAATTTATATTCACTGCATTCAGTATAAGTTCAAGACACATAAGGGCTCTAACCATATTTCGACTCGTGATCAATCCATATATACCTATAGAAAATAAATAGGCACTCAAAATAAGTACATGTTCGATCATCATTGATCAACCCCTTATCAATATCGATGCATTTCAAGATGAACAAGAATTCAACCGGTTCTATTAACTAGAATATAAACAGTACGCAACTAACAAGTGTGGAACAAAGAAATCAAATAAATAGAGTTTATTGTTAGAATATATTGACAAAAAATTTTCGATTTTGATAGAATTGAAACACGCAACAACGTTTTATTTTTATTACTATGCTAGTTCGAACGATTTATTACTGACGAGCCATAGCAATTGCACCTATCAAAGCAACTAAAAGAATTATGGAAATGAGTTCAAATGGAAGGAAAAAATCTGTTGATAAATGAATCCCAATTTGTTGACTATTACTTAAAAAATCTTGTTCTATAATCTGGTTTGATCTTGTAGTCCAAATAATACCGTACCATGACGTATCTGTAATAATAGTAATTAGTGAAGCAAAAATACTTGCACAAACCATCGCAGTCACCCCATCCCCAACAGTCCAAAGAGTAAAATCGTTGTAAGATGCTGAACCATTCATAAACATCACAGCAAATATGATTAAAACATTTATAGCTCCCACGTAAATAAGGAGCTGTGCGGCCGCTATAAAATGGGAGTTTGCTGAAATATATAATAAAGATATACAAACAAGAACCAATCCCAATGAAAAGGCAGAATAAATTGTATTAGTAAGTAATACCACCCCTAAACCTCCTAATATAATAACCAATCCTAGAAAGACTAAAAGAAAATCATGTATTGATCCGGGTAAATCCATTTTATGTAAAATAAGAAATAAATAAAAAATCTTTCATGATCTTATTGACCTGACCAGGAAATGGACCCTATTTTTTTATGATATGTTTTTATGAATTTAATTCTAAATGCTAAGAAATTCTAATGAGTGTGGATTGATGTGTATCCAATAATTGAATCAATCTCGTTTTTTATCAGAATAATAAATTAAAAATGGGAGCTATATATGTTAAAAAAATTACTGATAGATGATATATCACTCGATTTTAACTCCAAATGACGCCTCGATTCTCATCAACTAATTATTGGGATTTCTATTGTAGTTATTGACCAAGGAAAAATAAAACTAAAATTTTTTAATCATGGGGTTGACGTATTTTTTCTTTGAGGCGAATTCAAAATTGTTCTAATTGTGTAATCGTCAATTACTGGCATTGGTAAACGACCCAAAGCTATTTGATTATAATTCAATTCGTGACGATCATAAGTAGAAAGTTCATATTCTTCAGTCATTGATAAACAATTTGTTGGACAATACTCAACGCAATTACCACAAAAAATACAGATTCCGAAATCAATACTGTAATTAAGCAATCGTTTCTTTCTAATATTCGTTTCCAATTTCCAATCCACAACAGGTAAATCTATAGGACATACACGAACACATACTTCACAAGCAATGCATTTATCAAATTCAAAGTGGATTCGACCGCGGAAACGTTCCGATGTGATTAATTTTTCATAAGGATATTGAATAGTTACAGGTAAACGATTTGCGTGCGATAAGGTAATCATAAAACTTTGACCAATGTATCTTGCAGCTCGGACTGTTTGTTGACCATAATTCATGAACCCGGTTACCATGGGGAACATATCGTGAATATATCGAATTTTTTTTTCTCTTGTTTGGGACAGGTCGTGATAGTGTATTTACAGTGCAAGGAGTTGGGAAGAAGTTGTTAATAATAGATTACCTAGAGAAATAGGTAAAAGAAATTTCCATCCAAGGTTTAATAATTGGTCCATTCTTAACCTAGGTAAAGTCCATCTTGTTGTGATAGGAATAAACAAGAACAAATATGTTTTAGCTAATGTAATAAAGAGAAAAATTGTGGTTCCAAAGACGCCACCTACTTTATTTATTTCAAATAGTTCAGGAATAAACATGTACGGAATAGAGAGATTCCACCCACCCAAGTAAAGAACTGTTACAAACAATGAAGAAACTAGTAGATTTAGATAAGAAGCAACATAAAATAAACCAAATTTGATACCAGAATATTCAGTTTGATAACCCGCTACTAATTCTTCCTCTGCTTCTGGTAAGTCAAAGGGTAATCTCTCACATTCTGCTAGGGAGGAAATTATAAAAACGATAAACCCGATAGGTTGACGCCACAAATTCCATCCCCAAAACCCATATTTTGCCTGTGCCTCAACTATATCAACTGTACTTGAACTGTTAGATAATTATAGTCGGTGATAACATCACTGTTCCCATCGCTATTACAGAACCGTACATGAGATTTTCACCTCATACGGCTCCTCCAGGACCACAAAGAAATCTAAGGACCGGATCGGCATTCTTTAATGGCGATATGTTCTAGATCGAGTAAAAATCTATTGAGAGGTCCCGAATTAGACCAATGTAATTCTGTCTGCTAAAAAAAAGTACTTCTGAATTGATCTCATCCTTTAATAATTTAGAATGTTTTTTTGAGTAATAACTTAAACCTTCAATAAAATACTCCTTCTATAAATATTCATAGATATTTGAACCCAGCTTTTTCAATTACGAAAAAGAATTAGATATTACATTAGTTCATAAATAATGCCAAGAATTTGCTTTCTATATAAATTAAAGAATAAAGATCTTTCTCTCTCTTTTTTTATTCAGTTTTTATTGTAATTGCAGTCTTTCTACCTTTTCGTTCCTATTCTTGTTTCTAAAAAGTGGATTCAAAAAAAGTAAAGGATTATTTCGTTCTTGATAGTAATTTCTTTAATCGGTGGATAGGAGCATACTCTGGATCGGAATCATGGGGAGTACTACCTGATCATTTCTACTAACGTAAAGCCCCAATTGGTCTTCCTTTTATGCGGAAACGGCCCTTTGTATAATTTACATAATCTCTATTACTAATCCCTTGTGTAATTTGGTGTTTCTAACCATCCACTCATTTTTGCCCAATCGCCTGTTATGGTAGTCGGGTAATATAGCCAAACGCTAATGAAAACCCCATACAGTTGATCTTGTGAACCCGCTTCAAGCCATGATGCCCAACCAACCAATCTTGGGGTAAACAGTCTCTACTGCTTATATTTACTTTTGCTTAATCCTGGTACATAGGAAATGAGACTCGACTTCTTACTGCAAACTTATAAGCTGTTTTTTTTCACTCAGAGAACTATCTGATTTAGTTCATCAACACTAACGATGAACAAAAAACGGAGACTATCTATTCAACGCTTTCCGCGAAAGAACGGAAATAGTCAAAAGTTTATGTCTCAACGAGTCACACGTAGAGATATTGATAACACGCATAGAGTTAATGGTATTTCATAACTAATGGATTGAGCAGCTGCTCGTAAACCACCTAAAAAGGAATATTTATTATTTGATCCATATCCTGATATAAGAAGTCCAATAGGAGCAATACTTGAAATAGCGATCCATAAAAAAACCCCGATATTTATATCAGCTAGGATAAAATGATAACCAAAAGGAATTACTGAATAACTTAGTAAAATTGATATGACCGCTACCGATGGTCCGATACTGAATAAACCACTATCTCCTCTAGATGGAATAATATTTTCTTTAACAAGTAGTTTTGTCCCATCTGCTATAGCTTGGAGAATTCCTAAAGGGCCGGCATATTCAGGTCCAATACGTTGTTGTATCCCTGCGGATAGTTCTCTTTCTAACCACACAATTACTAGTACACCTATTGTTATTCCCAATACAAGAGTCAAAATAGGTATAAACATCCATATGATCCCATAGATCTCCTTTAAAGACTCCAATCTGTAAAAAGAATTGATATCTTGTATTTCTGTTCTATCAATTATCATTTCAACGGTCAACTTCTCCCATAATGATATCTATACTACCTAGTATCGTCATAATATCAGCCAATTTCATTCTTTTAACTAACTGAGGAAGAATTTGCAAATTGATAAAACCTGGCGGTCGTATTTTCCATCGCCAAGGAAAAACACTTTGATCTCCTATCAAAAAAATGCCCAACTCTCCCTTTGGTGCTTCGATTCTCGCATAAAGTTCTTGTTTCGACAATTCAAAAGTGGGCGAAGGCTTTTTACTAATGAATCGATATTCAAAATCATTCCATTTTGGATCCCTTACTATATCAAAGCATCGGTTTTCTAAATTCTCATAGGGCCCTCCTGGAATTCCTTCCAGAGCCTGTTGAATAATTTTTATAGATTCCGTCATTTCGCCGATTCGTACTAAATAACGAGCTAACGAATCCCCTTCTTTTTGCCATTTGATTTCCCAATAAAATTCGTCATAACACTCATAATGATCAACTTTACGAAGATCCCACTTTATTCCGGAAGCTCGTAGCATTGGTCCTGATAAACCCCAATTTATTGCTTCCTCTTCGCTAATAATCCCTACTCCCTCAACTCGGTCTAAAAAAATAGGATTTCGTGTAATAAGGTTTTGATATTCAGCAACCCCTGTTAAAAAATAATCACAGAAATCTAAACATTTATCTATCCAGCCATGGGGTAGATCAACAGCGACTCCTCCGATACGAAAATAATTATGCATCATTCTCATACCAGTGGCAGCTTCGAATAGATCATATACTAATTCTCTTTCTTTGAAAATATAGAAGAAAGGGGTTTGTGCCCCAATATCGGCCATAAAAGGTCCGAGCCATAACAAATGAGAAGCTATACGACTCAACTCCAACATAATTACTCTGATATAGCTGGCTCTTTTCGGTACTTGAATATTTCCTAACTGCTCTGGTGCATTTACGGTTATCGCTTCTGTGAACATAGTAGCTAAATAATCCCACCTTGTTACATAAGGCAAATATTGTATAATTGTTCGGTTTTCTGCTATTTTTTCCATTCCTCTGTGTAAATAACCCAATATTGGTTCACAGTCAATAACATCTTCACCATCTAGAGTAATGATGAGTCGAAGAACACCATGCATTGATGGGTGCTGAGGACCCATATTTACTATCATGAGGTCTTTTTTTGTAGCTGGTACATTCATAGGTTTTTCCCCGATTGATTCTTCCACGAATTGTCGAAAATAATAAAAATTCAAGATCGAACATCAAATAATTAAAGTTCTTTTAAATTAAAATTAGTGAGTTTTTGGATCACGAATTTCCAACCGACCAATTAATTCTTTATAACGTACTCGATTTTTCTTTGACAAATAAGCTAGTAATCGTTGACGTTTTCCCAGAATTTTACGTAAACCTCTCTGAGATAAATAGTCTTTTCTGTGCAATTCCAAATGTGAAGTAAGTCGTCGTATCTTATTAGTGAAACTTAATACTTGAAATTCAACAGACCCCGGGTTTTCTTCTTTTTTTTCTTGGAAAAAAACTGAAATGAATGAATTTTTTACCATAAAACGTAAATTGCTCCCCCTTTTATTGTTTAAAGATATTTTTTTATTGTTAATTTTACTGATCAGAAATAATAAAAAAGAATAATGCTAACCATTTGAATCGGGTATACTAAATTAAGTTATCTACTCTTAATTTTCTCAAAAAAAAATTCCGTTGATTTTTTTATTTATAGATCGAATTATCATGGAATGTAAGATACTACATGTATGTATTAGTTTGCTTTGAAATATTAGATATGTTACCTGATATCTGATATCTAGCAAAAATTTATCGTCGTCTATTTTAAAATTGTGGATATTGATATTGTGGATACATATGTAGCCTTAACACACTGAAACTACTGCTATTAGTGGTATCAAACCAATAGCGATTCATACAAGCTAAATCTTCTAATCGATAAGTGGGCCACAGAAAGAACTTTAATTTTTTTAATTTATTTTTATCTATATCAAGACTTGGGCTTGTATCCAAAAATTTAACACAGTTTTTTACGTTCGTTCCATCCCAAAGTATGGGATTTAGACCCGCACCCTTCCCTTTTCTTGAATTGAATGAAATTACAATTCTCAATTCTCTCCGACGTCTAGGTGATAAAATATTTTCGGGAACGAGCAAAGCATAATCGTTTTTATCTCTATTTCCAGTTATTTTTTGATGTCTTATAAGGGATTTAAAAAAATTATTTTTATCACCATATCTTTGATTAATGCGATCTTTATTCTTATGAACCAATGAAATACTTATGCTTTGATATCTAATAAATTGTCCGTTCGTTTTGACAGACAGACGAACCGGTTCGATGCTAACCCCCCCTCCTTTCACCAATTCGGGAATATGGACATCCTTGTGACTCAGCATTATATTGAAAAGCATTTCGCCTCGTTGCAGAGAGGATATAAAAACTTTTCGCGGGCTTCTCAGTCTAAGCAGGAGACAATATACCTTGATATTATTGATTAGTTGTTGATTAAAAAAAGAATCATTTCTAAATTGAATAAGCAAATTATTTTGTAGGAAAAAATCTAATTCTGTTTCTGTAGCGCTTGTGTTTTGCTTTTTATTTGTATGATTTTTTATGACTGATCCCGCATAATCTTCTTCAATATATTTTTTTTCATTGATGTTTTTATTTGTACTAATCGGTGCATTTCCCTGAAAAAAAAAAAAAAGTAATTTTATGGGTATGACCCAGGGTTTTATTTTATATGAATTATAAAGTAACATAACTTCTGGGAAGAACCAAAGTTCAAAATCGGATATGGCCTTGCTTTGTATTTCTTCATTCATTCCCATCCAACCAAATTGTTTTTTATTGAAGGAGTTGATGTCTTCATGAATTGTGAGATAAAAAGGATATTTCTTATACATTTTATCAACTTTTTGATCGTGACTAGTCTGTTTATTACTGGTGCTATGGATCCAAGCCTCACTAGTGAGCTTCTTTCTAACACTAAAATGGATAATTTTCCAATCCGCATATTTTCTATCCGGATTTTTAGCCATAATAGCATCTTTTCCTAGATAATTCTTGAGAAGTATAATTGCCAACCCATCAAATAATTTTTGTTTATCTATGTTGTAATTATAAGAAATCTCTTCGGTATTGTTTCCGTGTAATGATGATACATAACTGTAGGAGTTCCTCTTAGCTTCATAATTAATAGATTTAGACGAGAAGAGGTCATATTCAGAGTGTCTTTTAAAATTTTCTTTTTTATTTGGTAATAGAGAATAAGTTTCTTTTTCATATGAATACCATTTGTTTAAATCTTTTTGGGGGGCTTTATTAACTCTATTTTGCCATTTTTGGGCTACTAATTTAGACCATTGAATTTTAGATAAATTATATTGATAATGAACCCTTAACCAATTTTTCCATTGATTCAGTCTAGAATTACGAAGTTTTTTATTTTTTAATTCGGAACTAAATATTCCTTGTGTTCTAAAATATCCCGTTAGTTCGTTTTTCTTTAAAACGGGTGTTCCGTGATATTGAAGAACAGATCTTAAGTTAATAACGTGGGTTTTTGATAATTTGTAAAATACATATGCTTGTGACAAAGAAGGTAAGTTCTTTGAATATTTTTTAATATTACTAATATTAGAAAGTGACTTTATAAAGTGAATTTTTGTGTTTTTTTTTTTCTCAATTCTTGCGGGATTTGCTTTAATATAAATAGTGTAAATGTATTTTTGAACTTTTTTTGTTGTTGATTCAAGAAAAACTTGTGTGTCGATCCGAAGAATATTAATCATACCTAAGAAGTATATCTTTTGAAAGAAAAATTGTATAAAAAAATGTAATTTACGGATTAATCTAATCTTTCTTCTTTTTAACACCTGAAAAATATATATATAGGATTCTAATCTGTTAGCATCATTACTTTTTTTGTTCGAACTAATGTTTTTTTCTGAAGTTATATATATTTTTTTTTTTATAAGTTTGTTTATTTGAGTTATGATTAGGCTTGTTCTATCAGTCAGCTCTTTTGTTTTTTTTTCTGGCAGTGAATAACTTCTCCAATCAATAGATTTTAGTTTACTGGATGGTTTATAAATAATAATATTACGGATTAAAAAATCTTTTTCTTTTTTAGTTTCACGCAACTCATATACTTCTCCTAATCCAAATAATAGCTTTGGGTTTATTTTTGCTAATTCTTTTTTTATTTTTTTTATAAGGAGAATGCTTTTTTGAATTGTTGTTGAGACCCTTAGAGAGAAATTTGTTCGTTCGTTTAATCTTCTTAGAATTGGAAAACAATTTGGCTTCCTTTTTAGAAGCATTTTTCCAAGTTCTTTTAAAATAGGTGCAAAAAAGGAGGATCGTTTTCGGGGAGAGCAAAAAGGTAGGTCGGTTTCCATCCCCCAAACAGTTAAAAAACAAAAATCATATTTGTGTGTTTTTTTTTCTTTATAAGGAGAGTCTGGATTAGATCGGTGCCAAGGTTTCAGACGGAAAGGAAAGAGTATCTTTATTTGAATACCCTCTGTTAACCAGTTTGTTGGAAATTCATTGTCTGCTAATTGAACACCGTTATAGGTGCATTTAACATATCTTTCCTTCTTCCAATCGGTTAAATCCTCAGACCATTCTGGAAAGTCAAATAATAGCAGACGACCAAGATTTTTAGCTATTATAAAAGAGGGTAGTAGAATATATTTTCTAAGGATTGCTTGTGTTAGTAATATTGAACTTCTTATTACTTGACCCAATAGAATAGTATCCCAAATTTCTGCTGTTTCGATCTGCGCTTTTTCTTGCATTTTGTGCTTGTAACTTTTATCTACTCTTAGTTTATCTTTTTTTTTTTTAGCTTCCTCCACATAATCCGAAATTTTAAATTCTGTCTTTTTACCCATCCTAGTTATAAAAATAAATTTCATCAGTTTGGAGATATCAAACGCAAAAAATAGAGGGCTTTCTATTCTGTCCATGAAAAGGGGGGAATGGGCGTTCGCTTGAACCTGTTTTGAAATAATCATTTTCCGTCGTTGAGCGCGCATCGATCCTTTTATTATCTCTCGACGAAAATCGGATTGTTCATAATAACGTAATAAAGTTACTTCCTCTGTTTGAAGGGTATTATCGGGATTCTGCTGATTATCATTAAAAATTATTATAAATTTAGCTTTTCTTGAACGAATCTGAGGATCCTCTGCCAGGCCTTCGTCATTTGCTTTTTGTTCGTGTTCGAAATCGTTGATTAATTTATATGACCATCGAGGTATTTTTTTGCGTATTTCTTTTATGCTTACTCCAAGATATTTTTTTCTAATTGTCTGATCGTTGGTATCAGTTAGAACTGCATTGAATAATAATTTTAAAAATTTTGATTTTGAATCAAATTTTTTTTTTTCTAGAAATAAAGAAAGTCTTTTCACATTTAAATACGATGGTGATTCTGTATTTAATTTACTAATAAAGTTAAAAAAAGGTTCTATTTCCGTTGATAATGATTTTCTATCAAACGCATACATATCCATTTTTTGATCAAATTCTACATAATCAGTATTAGTAGTAAAAAGCATACCATGGATCTTATTTATCCAAAGAGTTCCCATGTCATTTTCGATGGAGGGTGAAAACAAAAAGGCAATTGTTCCACGATAGGGACCAGTCAAGAGAGGATCATATTTTTTCGGCAAGTATGCTTTTTTGATCTTATTATTACATAATTTCGTTCTTTTTTTTATTACATACATAGGAACAGATCCCTTGTCTATAGCCTGTAGTCTACTTAGAAATTCATTGCTTAGATTCTTTTCTTTTTGGTCTTTGGTATGAACCCATTGATTATACAGTTCATAAGAGAAGTGATTTTCCATTGTATTTGTGTACAAAGTCATT